GGGGAGATACTTTTTTTCTGTTTTAAGAAAAGGTAAAATCCTATTTACTTTTACTGGATCATTGTACAATTTAATAATAGAGGAATTCAATTTGAATTATGGATTACGTGTACAACTAGAAGTGTTCCTTAACTACCGATATATGTATTACAATAAAAAAGGAGGGTTTTCAATGCGAGATTTCAAAACATATCTCTCCGTGGCGCCAGTACTAAGTACGCTATGGTTCGGGGCTTTAGCAGGTCTATTGATAGAGATTAATCGTTTTTTTCCGGATGCGTTGACATTCCCCTTTTTTTCATTCTAGTTATTGACATGGGAAGGGATGGAGAAGATTAAAGATACAATCAAATATCTGTGACTAACCCCCCTCTCCTCTTTTCTCTTTTTTCCCTTTTAAAATATAAAATAAGGGAGGAAAGAGAAAAAATAAGAGTGGATTCAACATATGCGAGGCTCGCGTTCAATATTCAATAAATGAATATTAATAAGAAATAATAGAGGAATGGGCGTAGAATAGAAAATGTGGGTCTAAGAAAAGAGTATTCTACAAGATATTTAAATGAAAAATGAAATACTGTACTTCGATTTGAAATATAGTTTAGAAATCTTTGTATTACTTATTATTTTTATTTTATTTACTATGACTTTCATTTACTATGTACTTTGATCTTTCTTTTATAATTAGATTTCAAGTTAGTAATTTCTATTTGTTTTCCTTCCTTTCTTCTTCTTCGTTTTCTAGAAGAGTTGAATAAATCAAAAATCCAAAGGAGGTTCATGGCCAAGGGTAAAGATATCCGAGTAACGGTGATTTTGGAATGTACCAGTTGTGTCCGAAATGAGGTTAATAGGGTATCAAGAGGCATTTCCAGATATATTACTCAAAAGAACCGTCACAATACGCCTAATCGATTAGAATTGAGAAAATTCTGTCCGTATTGTTACAAATATACGATTCATGGAGAGATAAAGAAATAGAGCGAATTGACTACCTGTATGTTACCCTTTCAAGGAAGGGTAAAAAATGACATTATATATTATTATAATATATAACAATAACATATTTAAATAGAAAATAAACAAATCCTATTTGGGGTGACTTTAAAAATTAGAATTAAGAAATAGGATTTTCGAGATAAAGATAAGGAATAAACTAAAACAAACTGTGGATAAATCCAAACGACCTTTTCTTAAATCCAAGCGATCTTTTCGTAGGCGTTTGCCCCCGATTGAATCGGGGGATCGAATCGATTATAGAAATATGAGTTTAATTAGTCGATTTATTAGTGAACAAGGAAAAATATTATCTAGACGGGTGAATAGATTGACCTTGAAACAACAACGATTAATTACTATTGCTATAAAACAAGCTCGTATTTTATCTTTGTTACCCTTTCTCAATAATGAGAAACAATTTGAAAGAAACGAGCCGACCACTAGAACTACTGGTCTTAGAACCAGAAATAACTAGGCTTACTTTGGAATCATAATTTGAATCCGAACTCAAAAGCGGATTGTTATTTTTCCGAGAATCCAGATTTGATTATCGGGTCGTAAGAAAAAAAAGAATCGGAAAAAGCTTTTTCTATTGAGCGTGTTCATTCATTTTGACTATTTTAGCATATTTTATTTTATCCTAGTAATTTCTACTCTACCTTCCCGGAGTTCATTCTCCGGGAAACTCCGTTTAAATTATTCCGGTGGATTCTTTAGAACCTACTTCTTTTATTATCTCATTGGAAATCATATAAAGACAATTCCTATTTAATATAGCTATTTGTGCAAGTATTTTACGATTAAGAAGCAACTGTCTCTTGTACAGATCGTGTATTAATCTACTATAACTATAGGATACTCCTCTTTCGCGAATTACTGCGTTTATCCGAGTGATCCATAAACGACGAAAATTTATCTTTTGACTGCCCCGATCCCGATGAGCCGAAACCAAAGCTCTGATTTTCTGTTGAGTAATAGTTCGAGTAAGTCTTGAATGGGCCCCTCGAAAGCTTGATGCAAATAAACGAATTTTTGTTCTACGGCTACGAGCTATATATCCCCGTCTAATTCTAGTCATTGAATAGGTGAAACTTTCACGAATAACTAATTTATTTATTTTCTTTCAGTTATTCTTTTCCCCTTTCCTAATCTATTAATAACAAAACGGATTTTTCCAATGTATAAAATAAAAATTCCAATGGCTTTGGCTACTATAACCTCCCTGACCGCGATTTTTTCTTTTTTTTTTTTAGGCATTTCAATGCGAAATAAGAAATTCGATTCTGTTATAGGTGTCAAAAAAATAGAAAATATAAATGGATAAAGAAATAGCGGGTTCCTTCGTTTCTATGGTGACTTCTTAAACGGTGAGGTCTTCTCTATACACCGGAGCCTTTACTTGACTTGATTTAATCAACGCTATTGGTAACTTGTATAGTTCACCCTTTTTGGCTCTACCCATGAATTATCCAGTAATAGGCCTTTCACAATGAGATCCACCTATACAGTAACGGTATTTAATTCTGAAAGTTAGCTGGATAGCTGACCCTCTTAGTCCGTTCTTGCCAGAGTAAGAGCTTAATCTTTATGCCTTTTAAATTTAAATTAAATAAAATAAGATTTCCTCCGCTTAATGGATAACCATTTGCTACCAATGGAGAATTGCTTCTCATCTTAAATTGAGGTGATTGGATTTGCACCAACGGAAACCATAAAATTTATACACAATGTAGGAATATGATAACTTTGATTATTTTTATATAGTGAATGGAACCCCTTCTTATATTCTATCCTATTCACCGGTACTGATCATTGATACTGGAAAGTTTTTTCTTGCTTTTGTACCAGCTCATGATATGATCTAAACGAGTCGCACATACACCCGAGTACATGTTCCTCGACGTTGAGGACATCCCCGAAGAGCGGGGGATTTCGTGACATTTCTGATGGGCTGTCTTGTATTTCTAATAAGTTGTTTAATAGTTGGCATGCTGAATTGTATACATAATGGGCTGGTTTAGATTGATCCTAACCGGATAATTATGAATTACTTCCATTTAATAGAATAGTAAACTCATAGATAAAATCTCAAATCACGGATTTGTGTGAAATCCGTCTTATTTTCATTCAACCGCTACAAGATCAACAATTCCATAAGCTTGTGCTTCTGTTGCTGACATAAAAACATCTCTTTCCATGTCTTCGGATACAACCCATAAGGGTTTGCCTGTTCTTTGTACATAAACCCTTGTGAGGATTTCACGCAGTTTCAGCAATTCTTCCGCTTCCAGGATAAATTCTCCCGTTTGTGCCTCATAAAACGAACTAGCAGGTTGATGGATCATTACCCTGATGATATAACATAATAAAAAGTTCCTCTATCTCGCATGATGAAGCGAAGAGAAAAGAAAGATAAAGACTAATAGGAAAAAGATAGAATTGAACAACCGTACGGGCATCTTTGGTGCATTGCATATGCATACGGCTTTACAATAAATTTGACCTTTACCTTCCATTCAAGAAAGAAAGAGAAAAGTAAAATATACCAGACCCAGATGGGTTAAATGATCAAATTGCCACCCTTCCTTTTGGAATAGTTAAAAATACTATGATGGCTCCGTTGCCTTATATATTCATTTTTATTGTTTTTTGTGTTTTTTGTCTGTGATTCAGCAATCCCAAAGTTTCTTTTTGAGCCAATCAAAGAAAAAATATTTTTTTTTTCGTACTCCTTGCATAACATAAATATTGTTAAGAGCCTTCCGGGGTGAACAAAAAAGGTTTGTGACGCTGAGCTGGACTCCCGAAAAATAAGAGAAAATCGGAAATACCCTTTCTCCCATACTACTCTCTCGATACATAATCTAATGTTTAGAAAAAAAAATGAAAAATTTTATCATATCGAATTCTAAGTGCCATGCTATTATTACTTAATATAGATTCATATTTCATAGGGCGAAGGCATAGTCTTCTTTTTTCTCTTAAATAAAAACCTCATTGGCGCCAAGCGTGAGGGAATGCTAGACGTTTGGTAATTTCTCCCCCGACCAGGATAAAAGATCCCATTGAAGCGGCTAACCCCATGCATACTGTATGGACATCTGGTCGTACAAATTGCATAGTATCATAAATTGCTACTCCAGGTATTACCCATCCGCCGGGAGAGTTTATAAACAAATACAGATCTTTGTTATCATCTTCAATACTGAGATATATCATAAGACCAATAAGTTGATTTGAGATCTCGCTATCAACTGCTTGTCCTAAAAAAAGTAATCTTTCTCGATAAAGTCGGTTGATTAGGGTACAATTGTAGCCCCTAGGAACCGTACACGCATCTTTTGATGCATACGGTTCAAAAAAAATTGCGAAAACAAAAAAAAAAGAATCAATGTATGGATTCCAGTCCTCTTTCTTTTAGGTTCTTTCTGACTTCTAACGAAAGGGTTTTGTCTTCTTCAATAAAGACGGGTTTTTACTCTAATAAAAATGAAATTAATAAAATAAATAATAAAAAATCACTAAACTTATTGAATTAACTTCTCATTGATGTATTGTTTCATCGAGATTCAATCCAAATCACGATGGTATTTTCTTGTTCCTGAGTGGGTCTCTTTCATCTTTTTAGGTTTATGCTCTACTCCGGGTAAAGATTTACCCGATTTTGATTTGCACATATAGGACAAACACTCCCGCATTACCATTTCTTTTTTTTGTTATGACTTTCTACTTTTTTCAATTCACTTCTATCGAGTTTGTTCATTATCAGTTTAAGATCAACGCGATTAACAAATAGGAATCATTTCTGATAGAACGAATAATCATAGATATATTACCAATTCAGTTGGGTTTTTCTAAACGGAGCCTGGATACTTCATTTTTGATTTTTTTAATCCAACCAAGACAACCATAAATTATTCTAATTGATAATAGTAATATGAATCCCCCAAAAACGGATCTAATTGTACTTCACGCTCCAAACTTTTGATGATTCAATGAATCTTTCTTGGGCGAAACAGGGGATATCTCGATTGTGGGAGAGAACGGGGAAATCCCATATGACCCAATATATCTGACAAGTCGCACTATACGTCAACCCAAGATGCATCTTCCTCTCCAGGACTTCGGAAAGGTACTTTTGGAACACCAATAGGCATTAATTGAAAGAAAAAAGAACTAAGTACTATATTTTACTTTGATGTGGAAACGTAACAATATGATTTTTTTGTCTTTATAATATTGGCTTTTCTCGTATGTATTTTATCCATAGATTAGAAAAAGTCATAAAGAAAAACAGAACGAATAAAGTCAAATTATTACGAATAGGACAACGAATAAGTATGTACGCATTCGCTCATAGAAAATGGTATTAGCCCCCATTGCGTATTGGTACTTATCGAGTATAGAATAAATCTGCTTCTCTTTGTTCCTACGAACAGAATTGTTCCATTATTTTATTACCAACAGACTAGAACAAATAGTAACCCCTGCTCTGAAATAATTGACCGAACAGGGGAGGTCCATAGGATAGTCATAGTAGAGTCTTTTCCAATGCAATAAAGTTACGTAGTGTCTATTTATCTTTGATAAAGGGGTATTTCCATGGGTTTGCCTTGGTATCGTGTTCATACCGTTGTATTGAATGATCCCGGCCGGTTGCTTTCTGTTCATATAATGCATACAGCTCTGGTTGCTGGTTGGGCCGGTTCGATGGCTCTGTATGAATTAGCAGTTTTTGATCCTTCTGACCCTGTTCTTGATCCAATGTGGAGACAGGGCATGTTCGTTATACCCTTCATGACTCGTTTAGGAATAACCAATTCATGGGGCGGTTGGAGTATCACAGGAGGGACTGTAACGAATCCGGGTATTTGGAGTTACGAAGGTGTAGCTGGGGCACATATTGTGTTTTCTGGTTTATGCTTTTTGGCAGCTATCTGGCATTGGGTATATTGGGATCTAGAAATTTTTTGTGATGAACGTACAGGAAAACCTTCTTTGGATTTGCCTAAGATCTTTGGAATTCATTTATTTCTTTCAGGAGTGGCTTGCTTTGGTTTTGGTGCATTTCATGTAACAGGCTTGTATGGTCCTGGAATATGGGTGTCCGATCCTTATGGACTAACAGGAAAAGTACAACCTGTAAATCCAGCGTGGGGTGTGGAAGGTTTTGATCCTTTTGTTCCGGGAGGAATAGCCTCTCATCATATTGCAGCAGGGACGTTGGGTATATTAGCGGGTCTATTCCATCTTAGTGTCCGCCCACCACAACGTCTATACAAAGGATTGCGTATGGGAAATATTGAAACCGTCCTTTCCAGTAGTATCGCTGCTGTCTTTTTTGCAGCTTTTGTTGTTGCCGGAACTATGTGGTATGGTTCAGCAACTACTCCGATTGAATTATTTGGTCCCACTCGTTATCAATGGGATCAGGGATACTTCCAGCAAGAGATATATAGAAGAGTTAGTGCCGGGCTAGCAGAAAATCAAAGTTTATCAGAAGTCTGGTCTAAAATTCCTGAAAAATTAGCTTTTTATGATTACATCGGAAATAATCCGGCGAAAGGGGGATTATTCAGGGCGGGTTCGATGGATAACGGGGATGGAATAGCAGTTGGATGGTTAGGACACCCCATCTTTAGAGATAAAGAAGGACGTGAACTTTTTGTACGTCGTATGCCTACCTTTTTTGAAACATTTCCAGTCGTTTTAGTAGACGGCGACGGAATTGTTAGAGCGGATGTTCCTTTTCGAAGGGCAGAATCGAAGTATAGTGTTGAACAAGTAGGTGTAACTGTTGAGTTCTACGGCGGCGAACTCAACGGAGTGAGTTATAGTGATCCTGCTACTGTGAAAAAATATGCTAGACGTGCTCAATTGGGTGAAATTTTTGAATTAGATCGTGCTACTTTGAAATCCGATGGTGTTTTTCGTAGCAGTCCAAGGGGTTGGTTTACTTTTGGACATGCTTCATTTGCTTTGCTTTTCTTCTTCGGACACATTTGGCATGGTGCTAGAACCTTGTTCAGAGATGTTTTTGCCGGTATTGACCCGGATTTGGATGCTCAAGTAGAATTTGGAGCATTCCAAAAACTAGGGGATCCAACTACAAGAAGACAGGCAGTCTGATACAACACTGCTTTGGTATCTTTTGTCTCTATTCTCTTTTTAGAATTTGTCATAGGGTACCAGAGAAATCTTGATTTGAATCATCACTTTTTGACTCTTGTTCTTTCTTTATCTTCGAACCGGTCCCCTCACAAAAAGAAAATCAAAATAAACAAACAGGTATGGAAGCTATAATTGTAAACTGCGATCGAATCTATGGAAGCACTGGTTTATACCTTCCTCTTAGTCTCGACTCTAGGAATAATTTTTTTCGCTATCTTTTTTCGAGAACCGCCTAAAGTTCCAACTAAAAAGGTGAAATGATTTTTCATTATCTCAATTGAAGTAATGAGCCTCCTAATATTGGGAGGCTCATTACTTCAACTAGTCCCC